TATTCGAAGTTGCGATCGGATCTATTCATTAAAAAGAATCGATTCGATACATTTCTTATGTACCCATAGGTGCTATATTGGATTTGAATCAGATTTCGGATCAATCTATATTGATTGACTGCCTCCATTATGTTGTTGCTAGCAAATACCGCTGTTTTTAGTTTGGGATCTTCCAACTCATTCCCGCAGTAGATCCGGACCGATTTTTTTCTGATCCTTCGAGAAAAAGATTCATTCTCCTCATAAAAAAGAGGAGGTAGAACCAATAAAGATTTCTTTTTCGATTCATCTCTGGAGTTGAATACCTCATTCAAGAATCTTTTTTGATCCAACCCGTAGGAATCAATAGAAAAGGCAAATCCCCTATGATACACCAGATCTGGCTCGGTTATTGATAGAGTGAATAGATCCGCCATTTCTGGGAATCTCTCTTCTGATTCAAAAAAATCGTGGCGTAACGCGTATCCCCCTTTGTTCCGGTCATGGAATAGATGAAAGAAATCAAAAAATGGATTTTTGTTCAAGAATGAAATCTTATTGGAACTGTCCATATCCGGTTCATCCTTCGGAACCATATCACATCCCGGATCTGGTTCCGAAGGATGAATTGAGACGGTATCTTGTAAATACGTAATTATCTTGAATATATCAACCATTTCTTTCTTTTCCGCTCGCCTGGAAGGGACAAAAGAAACATCTTGTTTTTTCTTCAACAATTTATGATCTCTAGTGGACCTCTCAGTAGGATTCGAACCCAGATGAAGTTCTGACCATCTGTCAGAGAAAAAAGAACGAATTGATCTTGTAGGATTCCCAAGAAATTCTTCGATTTCTTCCGGAAGCAGATGATTATTCATCCGCTTCTCAGGTTCCGTGAATAGCCAGGACATGGAGGAAGATCCAAAAAGGCATTTCGGGAATCGATCTGATTCTATCTCTGTTCGTTCCGTTTGAAGAAAGGAAGGATCCCAAAGAATCGATCTCTCTTTTAGTTGCTGAATCTCTGTTTGATCGATCAATGTGTGATATTCTGAATTCTCATTTCTAACGGAATCGAAATGATCTCTGGATTGATCAGAAGAAGATCCTTTCCATTGGCTAGAATCCGTTACTTGAACGAAAATAGATCTTGTGGAATCATATTGAATATTTGACAATACATTCCGTACCTTGCTAAAAAACCGATCCTTGTTTACCAACCACACATTGTCTAACCAAATCCAATTCTCTCTCGAGACGTTCCTCAAAAAATCCGATTCGTGCTGATTCTTCCCCCAACTAACGAAGAGATCTTGGCGGAATTGCCACATATGAAATTGAGCACAATTTTGCAAAGAAATACCCCACTTGTTTCTCGAGAAGAGATGGGAAACATGCTCAATATCATTGGATTGCATAGTTGCCCCAGCTCCTTGTTGTTTGAAGAAACTCTCCCCCTGAATTGGTCTTTTTTCACGAAAAGCAGACATGAGATAACAAATCAAGTCTTTCCCTAAGATTTCGAATAGCTGTCCCGAATTCAAGTTGATTATGTTTCGTTTCTTCCTCGGAGAAAGACGATCAAACAATTCCCAATCATGGTCCTTGCGGATCGGATCATCCGTATAGGATAAAAAAAGAAACTCCAGATATTTGCTATCTTTCTCTTTGAATGAGATCTCAATTCCAGCTACGGTTTCATTAGATATCTGACAACTAGAATCCCTCTTTTTTCCGATCCGGTTCCTCCACCACCGCGAACCCCGGTTAGATTCAGGCATGATACGCTTTTTCTTTCTTGGGAGAACCCAAGTACTCTCTTGCGGATCCATGAAACAACTCTCAGAAATCTTTTTCCTTTTTGGAAGATACAGGAGCGAAACAATCAACCTATTTCTATTGGAAGACCAAAAAGATTCTTCCAATGTCTCCTTTCTGGGTCCAATGGAATTCATAGGTATAGGAAGAAGCCCCATCAAATAGAGATTTTTTCTTTCAACCATCTTTCGATTGTTAATACGAGATATAAGGACCACTACTACAAGCAGTACTACACCTTTGATCGTGAAATATCGATTGCTTGTTGCACCCTGTGAATCACGTGAAAGTAGGATACTCCAAATTCGGGGGTCAAAGAGTTTCATAAAACGTTCTTGGTGGAAAAAAATGTGAGTGAAAGATCCCACTGAATCGAATTTGATCCATGAATCTAAGAAATAGTGAGAATTCTTGATCTCTCTCAATTCGAATATCCAGGATTTGAATTGATGTCGTTTCATTGATTCCTCCTAAAGATTTCATTTCAATTGGAATTTGGTTATTCACGATGTACGATGATCCCTGTTAAGCATCCATGGCTGAATGGTTAAAGCGCCCAACTCATAATTGGCAAATTCGTAGGTTCAATTCCTGCTGGATGCACGCCAATGGGAACATTCAATAAGTCTATTGGAATTGGCTCTGTATCAATGGAATCTCATCATCCATACATAGCGAATTGGTATGGTATATTCATACCATA